GTGAGATTGATAATGTAAGTGAGAGTTACATTTATAGGGCCATTTGTGGTGAAAGTAGAAATAATAGTGAAAAAGAGGATTTGGGTATACAAATCTGCACGAAGGATAGTGATTTAACTGTAGGAGAAAGTTCTAATGATCTCGACGTAACTCAAAAATATAGACATTTGTGGGTTCAATGCGAAAGTTGTTGTGGATTAAATTATAAGAAATTTTTGAAATCAAAAATGAATATTTGTGAACAATGTGGATATCATTTGAAAATGAGTAGTTCAGATAGAATTGAGCTTTCGATCGATCCCGGTACCTGGGATCCTATGGATGAAGACATGGTCTCTCTGGATCCCATTGAATTTCATTCGGAGGAGGAACCTTATAAGGATCGTATTGATTCTTATCAAAGAAATACGGGATTAACTGAGGCTATTCAAACAGGCATAGGCTACATAAATGACATTCCCGTAGCGGTTGGGGTTATGGATTTTCAATTTATGGGGGGTAGTATGGGATCCGTAGTTGGGGAAAAAATTACCCGTTTGATTGAGTATGCTACCAATCAATTTTTGCCTCTTGTTATAGTGTGTGCTTCCGGGGGGGCGCGCATGCAAGAGGGAAGTTTGAGCTTGATGCAAATGGCTAAAATATCGTCTGCTTTATATGATTATCAATCAAATAAAAAGTTGTTTTATGTATCAATCCTTACATCTCCTACTACTGGTGGAGTGACAGCTAGTTTTGGTATGTTGGGTGATATCATTATTGCTGAACCCGACGCCTACATTGCATTTGCGGGTAAAAGAGTAATTGAACAAACATTGAATAAAACAGTACCCGAGGGTTCGCAATCGGCTGAATATTTATTCGAGAAGGGCTTATTTGACCTAATCGTATCACGTAATCTTTTAAAAAGCGTTTTGAGTGAGTTATTTAAGTTCCACGCTTTCTTTCCTTTGAATCAAAATGGAATAGAGACAAAATAAAATAGAGCACTAAGCTCAATTATTTGTAGCAAATAGGTAGTTGTTTATCAGAATCAAAAAAAAGGAGAATTGTCTTTCGTCATATAAGATCGAATTGTATATTGTATAAATAAGCAAAAGTTGTGTATAACTTCTCCTTATCTCTATTTATGATTAAAATCTCTATAAAAAGATGGAATTCCCCCTTTCATAAAATTAGACAAACAAGGCGTAATTCTTCTTCGCCTCTTATGTATATAATTCAACTCTAAAAAACAAAAAGTTTTTTATTTCCATTTCCCGAAAATCCTGTTTTATCTAAAAATACCTGTTGGTTCATATTCTAATGAATTGTTCGATAATCTGTAAGAAATTCTTTCTTTTTTTAGTAAATCTAAATTCGAAGACAAGACGAAAAGACAAATACTTAGTTCTACACTTCTTGTTCTTATTCTAGACACTCACTTAAATATTTAGATATAGAGATGTAGATACTTCGATTTAGAGTTATGTTGTCTTAATAATTGAAATTGAGTATTAAATGAGTTATTACAGTCATAATAATGAGCTTCATTTCAATTTATTATTTTCATTCTTTTCTAATTTTATTAATTCTAATTATTATAAGATATATTGAATTTATAAATAATAACATAACAGGTACAAATAATAAATTGAGGTACCCATTCTATGACAACTTTCAGTTTTCCCTCTATTTTTGTGCCTTTAGTAGGCCTAGTATTTCCGGCAATTGCAATGGCTTCTTTATCTTTTCATGTTCAAAAAAACAAGATTCTTTAGATTCGAGGTGACCCTATATCTATACCCTCCAATTGTTTCAAAACTTAGATTTGTATCATAAAACAGATATTCCTTTATTGAAATTTATTGAAATAGGGTATAATATGTGATTTTCACCGAGCAAACAAAAAAATAAAAAAGCACAGGGCCCCTAGGGCCGCTGACACAAGATATATAGTCAATGAATTCTATCCGTGATCTGAATCACTGGATGGCTCAAATTGGCAATGGGAGATTTGTGTATTTAGGTGTATAGTGGGATTTTCTGAGGTATGATAGTTTTTGTTTTTTAGATCTAACCAATTTGATGACTTATTCCTAAGGTTCATACCAAACTAGTGCTAGTTGATGACAGTTATTTCATAAATAAAAAAGTAAAGTCAAATTAATTTGAGGTAGTCTCTCAATTCCAATAAAATACAATCGGATCGAGTATGAGTTGGCGATCAGAACATATATGGATAGAACTTATCGCGGGGTCTAGAAAAATAAGTAATTTCTGCTGGGCCTTTATCCTTTTTTTAGGTTCATTGGGATTCTTATTGGTTGGAACATCCAGTTACCTTGGACGAAATTTTATATCCTTTTTTCCTTCTCATCCAATCATTTTTTTTTCGCAAGGGATCGTGATGTCTTTCTACGGACTCGCGGGTCTCTTTATTAGTTCCTATTTGTGGTGCACAATTTTTTGGAATGTAGGTAGTGGTTATGATCGATTCGATAGAAAGGAAGGCGTAATGTGTATTTTTCGTTGGGGATTCCCTGGAAAAAATCGTCGCATATTACGTCGATTCTTTATAAAAGATATTCAGTCCATTAGAATAGAAGTTAAAGAGAGTATTTATGTTCGTCGTGTTCTTTATATAGACATCCGAGGGTGGGGGGCCATTCCCTTAACGCGCATTGATGATAATTTGACTCCAAGAGAAATTGAACAAAAAGCTACTGAATTGGCCTATTTCTTGCGTGTACCAATTGAAGTATTTTGATAACTGGTAGATTCCCGCTTTATCAGGAGATAAAAACACAAGAATCCCCTCCTTTTCTGATTCAGATATTCTTTCCCGATATTTTTTTAGTATTTCTTTATTCGAAGTGGATTCTTAAGTCAATTTCTCTATTCTTTCTAGATTCAAAGACTAACCAAAAAATCCTAAACTAAATAACTAAATAAAAGAGATTCATAGGTTCCATACCTTGTATAGAATATAGAACTCATAGGTAAAAGAAACATTTAATCGCATAAAGTGGACGAGTGGAGTTGGTTGATTAACAATTCACAGAGGAAAAAATGGCAAAAAGGAAAGTATTCACACCTCTGGTATATCTTGCATCTATAGTATTTTTGCCCTGGTGGCTTTCTCTCTCATTTAAAAAAAGTCTGGAATATTGGGTTACTAATTTGTGGCATACTGGTCAATCCGAAATTTGTTTGAATGAGATTCAAGAAAAGAGTATTCTAGAAAAATTCATAGAATTGGAGGAACTGTTCGTCTTCGACGAATTGATCGATGAATATTCAGAAATACGTCTACACAAGCTTCGTATAGGAATCCAACAAGAAATGATCCAACTAATTAAGATACACAATGAGGATCGTATTCAGACGATTTTGAACTTCTCAACAAATATAATATGTTTTGTTATTCTAAGCGGATATTCTATCATTGGTAATGAAGAACTTGGTATTCTTAACTCGTGGTCCCAGAAATTCCTATATAACTTAAGCGATACAGTCAAAGCTTTTTCGATTCTATTATTAACTGACTTCTGTATCGGATTTCATTCACCCCACGGTTGGGAATTACTGATTGGCTCTGTCTACAAAGATTTTGGATTTGTTCATAATGATCAAATTCTATCTGGTCTTGTTTCCACCCTTCCAGTCATTCTTGATACAACTTTTAAATATTTGATTTTTCGTTATTTAAATCGAGTATCTCCGTCACTTGTAATTATTTATCATTCAATGAATGGCTGATAAAAAAATAAAAAATCCACTGATATTAATCTAATAAAATTAGAGCCCCTGTTATTTTGGTTATTTTGTAGTTGTAGATAAACAAAGTATTGAAAATCGTACTTACGTTTTCTATTTTTAACCATCTTCGGGATTCATCCGATATTTATATTATTCCCCAGTAAAATTAGTTAAGTAACTAACAGAATCGTGGATAAGGAACTATACTAGCGACTTACCCCCCCTTATTGTAATTGTAGAAACTTTTGGATCAACTATTGGACCATGGAAAATAGAAACACCTTTTCTTGGATAAAGGAACAGATTACTCGTTCTATTTCCGTATCGCTTCTAATCTATATCATAACCCGTCCGGACATTTCAGAAGCATATCCCGTTTTTGCACAGCAAGGTTATGAAAATCCACGAGAAGCGACGGGGCGTATTGTATGCGCCAATTGCCATTTAGCTAATAAGCCCGTGGATATTGAGGTTCCGCAGGCGGTACTTCCGGATACTGTATTTGAAGCAGTTGTTCGAATTCCTTATGATATACAACTGAAACAGGTTCTTGCTAATGGTAAAAAGGGGGGTTTGAATGTGGGGGCTGTTCTTATTTTACCGGAGGGTTTTGAATTAGCCCCTGCCGATCGTATTTCTCCTGAGATGAAAGAAAAGATAGGCAATTTGTCTTTTCAGAGCTATCGCCCTAATAAAAAAAATATTCTTGTGATAGGACCCGTCCCTGGTCAGAAATATACCGAAATAGTCTTTCCTATTCTTGCCCCTGACCCGACTAATAAAAAAGATGTTTACTTCTTAAAATATCCTATCTACATAGGTGGGAACAGGGGAAGGGGTCAGATTTATCCCGACGGGAGCAGGAGTAACAATACAGTTTATAATGCTACAACAGCAGGCATAGTAAGCAAAATAATCCGAAAAGAAAAAGGGGGGTATGAAATAAACATAACAAATGCGGACGGGCGACAAGTGGTTAATATTATCCCCCCAGGACCAGAACTTCTTGTTTCCGAGGGTGAATCGGTCAGATTGGATCAACCATTAACAAGTAATCCTAATGTAGGCGGGTTTGGTCAGGGAGATGCAGAAATAGTACTTCAAGATCCATTACGTGTCCAAGGACTTTTATTCTTCTTGGCATCTGTTATTTTGTCACAAATCTTTTTGGTTCTTAAAAAGAAACAGTTTGAGAAGGTTCAACTGGCTGAAATGAATTTCTAGACTTGTGGATTTATAGACACCAAAAAATGAAAATT